TCTACGATTGGATTCAAAAAAGCATAGGCTTCGGGCAATTTGCCGAAGAAAAAACTACTCGAATAAAGGGCAGAATTAATACAAATACAGATTAAACTAACGATGTTAAGCATAACAGACATTTTTTTCTTGGAGATAATTGTATTTTGATTGAGTTTTTGATATAAGGAAAAAGGAGGAAAGTAAGTAAGGTACACAAAAAATTCTTCTTCTTCTTTGCACCCGCCCAATCAAAAATCCTCCAATTCTCAAAGGAGAATAGAAGAAATGATACTTTCATACAATATCTTAATTGAATTCTATGTAATGATCAATAAATTTCGTTGAATTCTATATCTATATGCATCAAAATGATGGTACCAATATATTCTATACATATAGAGGTTTTTGGGCTGGAGTTGACAAAGAACCAATAACAATATTATTCTTTCTTAGTGTAGATTAGAGAGTGAAGTGGGGCGTCGCCAAGCGGTAAGGCAACGGGTTTTGATCCCGCTATTCGGAGGTTCGAATCCTTCCGTCCCAGCGCATAGCTGCTTTTTATGCTACATTATTCCCATAGAAAGAAGAAGGGGAGTGGATAGGACTTAATCCATATTAATGGAAATATCATAGTTCTAGATGATATAGAGCCAATGTTTTTTCGTTGAATCTCATTCTATTTCTATTTAGGTATTTCGTGTTTGACTCTAATGAAAAGTTGGAAGTCTATGTAACGGTTGGGGCAGGGGTGATTTATCTTATCTTTTTGATTTTATTCACTTTATGATTTATGACAAGAAGCGATTATTGAAATAGTACTCAATCCCATCTTAAACAAGTTATATATACATATCATGGAATCCTCTAAAAAGAGGAAATGATTAGCTTATATGGCGTTCTATTTCAATGAAAATCCATTTTTGGTTTTTGTGAAAACAATTTGTGATCCCTTAAAATAATTGAAACTTAAATTATTGAAATTCTATATTTCTATTATAGAATATCTACAGTGAAAGCCCTTCCGTTTATCTGATAGATAAGAAAAACCCTCCCTATATTTATATTTATTTTTGATTTTTTTTTTTTCGTAATCAGATGAAAAGAATAAAGATTCAAATCTCAACTTATACCTTTTTTTTATATTTATACATCTCATGAAAAAAGAAAAAAATGGATTTCCTTCTTTTTTTCTTTCATCTCTTTATCCGTTTTTAATAAAATGGGTGATGAGGCAATCTTCCTATCAAGATCAAATGTGATGCTTATTGTATTGTCCAATTTTCTTCAAATTGAATCAAATTCAATAATGAGGTCTAAAATGATGTCTAAATAGGAAACCTTTTCAATTAGAAATTCATTAAATTTAATCAATATTTTTGAAATATTTCTATTTTATTTTGAATGATTCTTTGTAAATAGAATCAAAATCTTTGGTACCCAAAAAGTACGAAATTGTTTAATTTATCCTATTGAATCATGCGGATTCAAGAAGCGATTTGTTTATATATTTCGTTCTATTATCCATAGATTATTAATGGATGTTAAAGATGCTGTCTTGCTAAGACTTTTTTCAGAAAAACTGTTTCACATATCATATATGGAAGAAGAGTTTAGATTACGATGTCTATGGATACTATGGACAGTTGAACCAATGACTATTCATGATTTCATGATTGAATCAATTCCATATGGGTTCAAAATTAGAGGAATATTATGGTAAAACTTCGTTTGAAACGATGTGGTAGAAAGCAACGTGCGACTTGAAGAACAGGATCCGTTGTGGATTTTGACATCCACCATTTTCTATTTATCTAGGAATGAGGGTGCTCTTGGCTCGACATCGTTTGTTCTGTTACATTTGAACCCTTCATTTTTGGTTGGGTTGTAAATAGTCCACGATGGAGCTCGAGTAGAAGGGATTCATTCATTTCTATTTCTCGAGGGTAAGGATCTAGGGTTAATGCCAATCAATTAATTGGAACAACTTCGTAAATGGATCTTCCATATTAGGAATAGAAAGGATCCAATTCGAGTAAGTTTCAAATTCAAAAGTAAAACTTGTTGGAATTGATCAAATTTTTTCGATTCAAAGTGTATCACGCACGAATCAACTCTCCATAGGATTCTTTGATAGAAAGAAATCAAAAAGGGGTATGTTGCTGCCATTTTGAAAGGATTAAGAAGCACCGAAGTAATGCCTAAACCCAATGATTTAAGGATAAAGGATCTAAAAACAAGGAAACACCCTTTCTAATTGCTAATTGATTCGATAGTCTCAATAACAGGATCCGACTAAAGGATCCAAATAGAATTTTAAAGGAGATAAACAACAGGGGAGTAAAGACCACTCAATAAATGAAATTGACTCAAGATTTTTCCTTTGAGCTATTTGAGAGTTATACAACTTGAGTTATGAGTACGAATGGTTTCTTTTGATTTTCAGGAAGAAAAAGCCGGAGATCATAGTCTAATTTATTTTATAAGCTCATTTGGCATTTAAGTCATTAGAATTGTATAC